TAATCTTTTTTTAAATATTTATTTATTCAAAATAAATTTTTAAAGTCAGTATAATTTATTGCCTTACCTTAAAAAATTTTTAAAAATTAGTTTACTAAAAAAAATGATGAGATCTTAGCAAGAACAGTTGACAAGTTTTGAATCCTATTGAAAGGGGGTAAAAAAATACCTAAAATTCTTGTAAATGTTTTTAACTTTTCAGTTTTTGCATTTCACCTGTTTTGGGGAGAGATTGATTTCCATTAATTTTTTTTTTACAGTTTAGAAATTTTCTTCAATAAAAATTTAATATTACTATAATCAATATTGATATATTATATAATAAATATTTAATATATATATATATAATATAATGAGTGTTAGGTATTTTTACGTATATATTAATATATTAATTAATAATAATTAAATTAATATATAATTATTTATAAAATCAAATTAATTAATTAATGATTTTATAATATAATGAACTATATTAATTAAACAAGTTTTACTCAGAAGATCCATAATAAGAATTATTCAAAATTTATTAGTGTCGGTAAAATGTATATACATTTATAAATATATAATTGATTTATAAATATAATAGATAATATATTATTTATTTAAAATAAAAAAGAATAATATTAATTAAATTAAAATATAAGAGTTATATTTTAATTTAATTAATCTGTTAATTATAAAAGAAATTTATTATATATATATATATTAATATATAACATGTAATATTATTAATTTAATATATATATATAAATTTATATGTATATAAATATTTATTGAAAAAAAAAAAAAACCTATTTATATATATGTATATTTATTAGTATATAATTAAACTTATTAAAATAATTATATATTATGTTTAAAATATATAAATATTTTATTTTATATTTATTAAATAAATTATTATTAATTCCTTATTTTCTAAGAAAAGTATTATTAATTTTTATTTAACTTTATAGAATTTAAATATTAAAATTAATTTTAATTAAGGTTTATTTTTATAAATATAAAGTTTAAAAAAATTTATTTGGGCAGAAGTAATTTTATGTTTAATTTATTAATAATTTTTATTAATAGATTAAAGCTTTTTATGACAATTAATTTTTAAATTAATTTATAAATATTATCAATTAATATTTATTGTCTAATATTTTTTATTATTAGATGTCATAAAATTAAATTATATTTATATTTTAATTATAATATATATTTAATTTGTCGAAATTGATTAAAATCTACTGAACGATAGTATAAATTTTAATGATTTCGATTAGTGCAGGGAGGGATATCTTTTTTTTCGAAAAAAATCTTGTTTTTTTTTTATTACTTTAATATAAATTAATAGTTTATAAAAATTTACTTGTATTTTTAGTAGAATTTTTCTTATAGTTTTTCATTAGAGGAAATATTATTTTTTTTTGTAAAAAAAAAATTAAATAATTAATATATTATATAATAGTTTAATTTATTATAATTTTTGATAGTTTTTAATTTTTTAACAAAAATTATTTATTAAATTTAATCTAATAAATAAATTATTTTTTCTTGTAAATATTTTTTTTGTTTTAATTTATTATATTGAATTTTTAAAATTAAATTTATTTTATATTTGTAAAAATAAAGTTTAATTCTAGTTTAAAGATTTATTTAATTTTTTTTTTACATGTAAATTTTTGTAGGATGTTAGTTAGATTTTAAAAATTTAATTAAAATGATTTATTCGCAGTATTTAATTTTAATAATTTAAGAAATTAAGAATTAGAAATAAATTTTAATATTAACAAATTTTGTGCCAGCAGTTGCGGTTATACAAAAGATATAAATGAATTTTATTAGTAAATAATTATATGAATTATTAATAAATTAAAATGGTATTTATTAGGTGAAATTTTAAGTATTAAATTAATTTATAAAAAAGTTTTTATTATTATGAAATTTATATTTAAACTAGGATTAGATACCCTATTATTTTAAATGTAAAAAGTTTTACTTAAGTAGTATTAGTTATGTTCTTGAAATTTAAAGATTTTGGCGGTATTTTAGTCTATTTAGAGGAACCTGTTCTGTAATTGATAATCCACGATTAACTTTACTTATTTTATAAATTTGTATACCGTCGTTATTAGAAAATTTTAGCAGAAAATAAATTTTTAATATTTTAAATTAAAAAATATATCAGATCAAGGTGCAGTATATATCTAAGAAGAAATGGGTTACAATAAATTTATTTATACGGATTAAAGTAAGAATAAACTTTATGAAGGTGGATTTAATAGTAATAAAATTTAATTAAATTTTATGATTTAAGCTCTAAAATATGTACATATCGCCCGTCGCTCTTATTATAAGGTAAGATAAGTCGTAACATAGTAGATGTACTGGAAAGTGTATCTAGAATGATCAAATTAGAGCTTGTTTTAGTAAAGCATTTTATTTACATTAAAAAGTTGTTGTGCAAATCAATATAATTTGAAATTAAAAATTTATTATTATATATTTGTTTTTTTTTGTTTAATAAAAATAATTTTATTAATTTATTTTTTAAGTATATTTTATAGAAAAAATTTTGTTAATTATAGTTTATTTGTATTGTAAAAGATAATTGAAATAATCTATAAATTATTTAAAAGTAAAATTTAGTTTTTGTACCTTGTGTATCAGGGTTTATTAAATAAATATTAATTATTTTAATTTTCTCGATTTTAAGAGAGCTAATAAAATATTTTTTTTATTGTAAAAAAACTATTTAAAATATTTTATTGGTAATGAAACGTTATTCGTTCTTAAAAATATCTAGTTTATTTAGAAATGAATTTAATTCAAATATTTTAATTTTAATAAGTTAATTTATTAATTTATTAAATTTTAATATTAATAATTAAAGGGATGAGCTTTTAATTAAAAATTTATAAGTTAAGTAATAATTTTAAAAAATGTAAGTTTAGAAATATCTATCAATAATAATTTGTTATAATTAATTTAATATTAAAATATTATTTTATATAACTTTAAATTTTTTATAAATAAATAATTTTTAATGTTCTAAAATTAGATATAATGATAGAATTAGTATATATTTTAAATATTTAAATAATAATATAAAAAAGATTATTTAAAGGAATTCGGCAAAAATTTTACTCGCCTGTTTAACAAAAACATGTCTTTTTGATATATATATAAAGTCTAGTCTGCCCACTGAAATTTTTAAATGGCCGCAGTATTTTGACTGTGCAAAGGTAGCATAATCATTAGTTTTTTAATTAAAAGCTCGTATGAAAGGCTGGACGAAGTAAAATCTGTCTCTATTTAATTTAAATTAGAATTTAATTTTTAAGTTAAAAAGCTTAAATATTTATAAAAGACGAGAAGACCCTATAGAGCTTTATAATTTATTTAATATAATTAATTAAGATTAATTTAGGTTTTATTAATATAATTATTTTATTGGGGTAATAGGAAGATTAAATAAATTCTTTTTTTTTATTTACATTAATGTATGAAATAAATGATCCATTTTTAATGATTATAAGATTAAGTTACCTTAGGGATAACAGCGTAATTTTTTTAGAGAGTTCATATCGATAAAAAAGTTTGCGACCTCGATGTTGGATTAAAGATTAGTTTAGGTGTAGAAGTTTAAATTTTTGGTCTGTTCGACCATTAAATCTTTACATGATCTGAGTTCAGACCGGTGTAAGCCAGGTCGGTTTCTATCTTTATTTAATTAAAATATTTTAGTACGAAAGGACCAAATATTTAATATATTTATATTTATATTTTTGAATATTATTATTATTTTGGCAGATTAGTGCAATGAATTTAGAATTCATATATGTAATTATTTTACAAATAATACTTGTTTTATATAGATTTAATTTTTTCTTTAGTTTGTATATTATTATTAATTATTTGTGTTTTAGTTGGGGTTGCATTTTTAACTCTTTTAGAGCGAAAAGTATTAGGTTATATTCAAATTCGAAAAGGACCTAATAAGGTAGGATTTATAGGAATTCCTCAACCTTTTTGTGATGCAATTAAGTTATTTTCTAAAGAACAGACTTATCCTCTATTATCTAATTATATTATATATTATTATTCTCCTATTATAAGATTATTTCTTTCTTTATTATTATGAGTTATTATTCCTTATTTTTTAATTTTATTTTCTTTTAGTTTAGGGATATTATTTTTTTTAGCTTGTACTAGTTTAGGGGTTTATACTGTAATAATTGCAGGATGGTCTTCTAATTCAAGTTATTCTTTATTAGGAGGATTACGAGCTGTTGCTCAAACTATTTCTTATGAAGTTAGATTAGCTTTAATTTTAATATCTTTTATAATTTTAATTGAAAGTTTTAGTTTGATAGAATTTATACAATATCAAAAATTTGTTTGAATAATTTTTTTATCTTTACCACTAGGATTTGTTTGATTTGTGTCTAGATTAGCTGAAACTAATCGCACTCCTTTTGATTTTGCTGAGGGGGAGTCTGAGTTAGTTTCAGGGTTTAATGTTGAATATAGAAGAGGAGGGTTTGCTTTAATTTTTTTATCTGAATATTCAAGAATTTTATTTATAAGAATATTATTTTGTGTAATATTTTTAGGAAGAGATTTAATATCTATTTTATTTTTTTTAAAGGTTGTTTTTTTAGCCTTTTCATTTATTTGAGTACGGGGTACTTTACCTCGATATCGATATGATAAATTAATATATTTAGCTTGAAAAAGATTTTTACCTTTGTCATTAAATTATTTATTTTTGTATATAGGTTTAAAAATATTATATTTTTCTTTATTAATTTAGTGAATTATTTTTAGTAAAAGTTAATAGAAGGTTTAACTACTTTATTATGTTTTCAAAACATATACTTATATCAAGTTCATTAACTAATTATATAATAAATTATCTCATATTTTTATGATTAAAGGATTAATGAGAAAATAAATAAAATAAAGTACTGTTAAAATTTGTCCTGTGAAAATATAAGGATCTTCAACTGGCCGTATTCCAATTCATGTTAATAAAATTACAATAATAAGAAAAAATCAAAATAAAATTTGATTAATAGGATAGAATTTTAAACTTTGAAAGTTTCTTATTCTATAAAATGGTAAAATTATTAGAATTAAAATTGATATAACTAAGGCGATTACACCTCCTAATTTATTAGGAATAGAACGAAGAATAGCATAAGCAAATAAAAAATATCATTCTGGTTGAATATGAACAGGAGTAACTAATGGATTTGCTGGTGTAAAATTATCAGGATCCCCTAAATAATAAGGGTTTAATAAAGTAAGAATTGTTAATATTATTAATAATAAAATAAATCCTATTAAATCCTTAAATGAAAAGTATGGATGAAAAGGAATTTTATCAATATTTCTATTTAATCCTAATGGATTATTTGAACCTGTTTGATGTAAAAATAATAAATGAATTATTACTATTGCAGAAACAATAAAGGGTAATAAAAAATGAATAGTATAAAATCGAGTTAAAGTTGCATTATCAACAGCAAATCCCCCTCAAACTCATTGTACTAATATAGTTCCTAAATATGGGATAGCTGATAATAAATTTGTAATTACTGTTGCCCCTCAAAAAGATATTTGTCCCCAAGGGAGAACATATCCTATAAAAGCAGTTCCTATTACTAAAAATAAAATAATTACTCCTACTATTCATGTATGAGTAAATTTATAAGATCCATAATATATTCCTCGTCCAATATGAAGGTAAATACAAATAAAAAAAAATGAAGCTCCGTTAGCATGAAGAGTTCGTAAAAGTCAACCATAATTTACATCACGACAAATGTGATTAATTCTATCAAAAGCTCTGTCAATATTTGCAGTATAATGTATAGATAAAAATAATCCTGTTGCAATTTGAATTATTAAACATAATCCTAGTAATGAACCAAAATTTCATCATAATGAGATATTAGTTGGGGTAGGTAAATCAATTAGTGCTCCATTAGCAATTTTAAATAAGGGATGATTGATTCGTATGGGTTTATTCATTAAAATTTTTGCCGTAATGGACCATAATTAATATCAGTAATTTTTACTACTGCAATTAATGTTAAAAATAAATAATTTACTAATATTAATGTAATTATATTATTGGGCGTATTGTAAATTATATTTAATCTAATTAAATTTTCATTTTTTAATATTAATATATCATTAATTATTTCTATTATATTAGAATTTTTAAATAAAGGGTTTATATATATATAATCAATAAAAAAAAAAGATATTCCTATGATTGAGATTATAATTATAATAAAAGTAGATATTTTTATTGAAAAATTAAATATTTCATTTGAAGCTAATCTTGTTATATAAATAAATAATACAAGTATTCCCCCAATTATTACTAAGAATAAAATATAAGAAAATCAATAGGAATATGAATATATTCCTGATATTAATGAAATTAATAAGGTTTGAATTAGCAAAATTAAACCTATTGATATAGGATGATTTAAAAATATAAATGTAATTGTTATTGTTAATCTTAATAATAATAATAAATAATAAATACAGAGAATAGTTTATTAAAAATATTAATTTTGGAGATTAATGATAAAAGATTACTTTTTTCTCTGAAGTTTTAAAAGAATATTTCTTATATTTGATTTACAAGACCAATATTTTTAATTAAATTATTAAAACTGATTATTTATATGTTAAATGTTTTAGTTTTTATTTTTATATTTTTTACAGGTATGATAGTGTTTTCTTCTAAACGAAAACATTTACTTTTAATGTTATTAAGTTTAGAATTTATTATTTTATCTTTATATATATTAATGTTTATTTATTTATCTATATTTAGTTATGAATATTATTTTAGTATATTATTTTTAACTTTTTGTGTATGTGAAAGTGTTTTAGGGTTATCTATTTTAGTTTCTTTAATTCGAACTCACGGAAATGATTTTTTTTTTTCATTAAATATATTATGTTAAAATTTTTATTTATAATATTATTTATAATTCCTTTATGTTTTAAAAAAAATAGTTTTTGATTAAATCAATCAATATATTTTATTATAAGTTTTATATTTATAATAATAGGAAGATTTAATTATTTATGAATAAATATTAGATATTTTTTTGGGTCTGATTTATTATCTTTTGGTCTAATTTTATTAAGTTTTTGAATTTGTTCTTTAATAATTATAGCAAGAGAATCTATTAATAAAAAGAATTTTTTTATAAATTTTTTTTTATTTATATTATTAATATTATTATTATTTTTATATTGTACATTTAGATCTATAAATTTATTTTTATTTTATTTTTTTTTTGAATGTAGTTTAATTCCAACATTAATTTTAATTATAGGATGAGGGTATCAACCAGAACGATTGCAAGCTGGTATTTATTTATTATTTTACACTTTGTTTGCTTCTTTACCAATAATAATTGGAATTTTCTATTATTATAATAATTATATAACATTAGATTTTTTTTTTTTTAATAATTTATATTATTTTAATATATATATATATATTTGTATAATTTTTGCTTTTTTAGTTAAAATACCTATATATATAGTTCATTTATGATTGCCTAAGGCTCATGTTGAAGCTCCAGTTTCAGGATCAATAATTTTAGCTGGAATTATATTGAAATTAGGGGGTTATGGGTTATTACGTGTTTTAAGAATATTTTTATTTATTGGAATATCCATATCTACTTTATTTGTAAGAATTAGTTTAGTTGGGGGAATATTAGTAAGTTTAATTTGTTTACGGCAAACAGATCTTAAATTATTAATTGCTTATTCTTCTGTTGCTCATATAGGATTAGTTTTGGGGGGGATTATAACTTTTAATTATTGAGGATTTTGTGGCTCTTATATAATAATGATTGCTCATGGTTTATGTTCTTCAGGTTTATTTTGTTTAGCTAATATTTCTTATGAACGAATAAATAGTCGTAGAATATTTATAAATAAGGGGTTAATAAATTTAATGCCTAGTATAACTCTATGATGATTTTTATTAAGATCTTCTAATATAGCTGCCCCCCCTTCAATAAATTTAATAGGAGAAATTAGATTATTAAATAGATTGATTTCTTGAACTTGAGTATCAATTTTTATTTTAATATTTTTATCTTTTTTTAGAGCTGTATATACTTTATATTTATATTCATATAGTCAACATGGAAAAATTTATTCAGGTAAATTTGCCTGTTCTTCAGGATATATTCGTGAATATTTATTATTATTTTTACATTGATTTCCTTTAAATTTATTGATTGTTAAAAGAAATTTTTTTATATTATGAATTTAAATTTAGGTAATTTAATTAAAATTTTGATTTGTGATGTCAAATATATAAGTATAAATCTTATCTTAGATCATTCATATTATTTCAATTTGTATTATTAGTTCTGTTAGTTTATTTATAATTAGAATAAGATTATTTTGTTTAAGTTTAAAATTTTTATTATTAGATTTTACAATTTTTATTGAATGAGAATTATTAAGTTTAAATTCTAGTTCAATTGTTATAAGAGTATTGTTTGATTGAATATCTTTAATATTTATAAGTTTTGTTTTATTTATTTCTTCAATAGTAATTTTTTATAGAGATCAATATATAGAAGGGGATTTAAATATTAATCGATTTATTATATTAGTTTTAATATTTGTTTTTTCTATAATATTATTAATTATTAGTCCTAATTTAATTTCAATCTTATTAGGATGAGATGGTTTAGGGTTAGTTTCATATTGTTTAGTAATTTATTATCAGAATGTGAAATCTTATAATGCTGGAATATTAACTGCATTAATAAATCGAATTGGGGATGTGATGTTATTAATTGCTATTTCTTGAATGTTAAATTATGGAAGATGAAATTATATTTTTTATATAGATTATATAAAAAATGATTTATACATACAAATTATTGGTTTATTAGTAATAGTAGCAGCAATAACTAAAAGTGCTCAAATTCCTTTTTCTTCATGATTACCTGCTGCTATAGCAGCTCCTACACCAGTTTCTGCATTAGTTCATTCTTCTACTTTAGTTACAGCTGGAATTTATTTATTAATTCGATTTAATGTAATTTTAAATGAAAATTTATGTTTATTTTTATTATTAATTGCTACTTTAACTATATTTATAGCGGGGTTAGGAGCTAACTTTGAATTTGATTTAAAAAAAATTATTGCTTTATCAACTTTAAGTCAATTAGGTTTAATAATAAGAATTTTATCTATAGGAAATTATAAATTAGCTTTTTTTCATTTATTAACTCATGCTTTATTTAAGGCTTTATTATTTATATGTGCTGGGGCTATTATTCATAATTTAAAAGACATACAAGATATTCGTTTTATAGGAAATTTAATAGTTCAAATACCTCTTACTTGTATTTGTATAAATGTCTCTAATTTAGCTTTATGTGGAATACCTTTTTTAGCTGGATTTTATTCTAAGGATTTAATTTTAGAAATTGTTTGTATAGATTTTGTGAATATATTTATTTTTTTTTTATTTTTTATTTCTACAGGATTAACTGTTTGTTATTCTTTTCGTTTATGTTATTATTCTATTACTGGTGATTTTAATTTTTATTCTTTTCATTCATTAAATGATGAAGGTTGAATTATATTAAAGAGTATATTAATTATATTAATTTCTGTAATTTTTATAGGAAGAATATTAAGATGATTTATTTTCCCAACTCCCGTTATAATTTGTTTACCTATTGAGTTAAAAACATTAGCTTTAACTGTTAGTGTAATTGGGGCTTGATTGGGATATGAGTTATCTAAATTTTCTATTAGATGATTAAGTAATTCTTTGAAATTTTATCAGTATAGATATTTTTTTGGTTTTATGTGATTTATACCAAATATTTCGACTTTTTCAATAAATTATGTACCTTTAGTAATAAGTTATAATTTATATAAAAGTTTTGATCAAGGTTGAAATGAATATTTTGGAGGACAGGGGATATATCAAAATATAAAAAGAAATTCAATTTTTTTTCAATTTTTACAAAATAATAATATAAAAATTTATTTAATTTTAATTATTTTATGATTGGTAATATTATTAATTTTTATATTTATTTACTTAAATAGCTTATTTTTAGAGCATAATATTGAAGATATTAAGGAAATTATTAAAATTTTTAAGTATTTATAAAAATAAAATATTTTATTTTTACAGTGAAAATGTAATGTTTTAAATTAAACTATATAAATTAGAAATATAAACGGAATTTAACCGCTAAAGAAAAAAGTTAGCAGCTTTCTCTTGATCATCATATTTCTTTAATTGGAATAAAAATTCAATGATATCATTAACAGTGATATGCCTCTATTTGGCTTCAATTAATATAAATAAGGGTATTTAATATACCAAATTTTTAGGTCGAAACTAAATGTAATATTTTACTTCTTATTTTAAGATAAGCTGGTATTCTAGCACTTTTTGAATGCAAATCAAATGTTATTTTTAACTATAATCCTAATTTGCTCAATTTAAAGCTCCTTGATTTCATTCGTGATATAAACCAATTAGTAAAATAAATAAAAAAAAGAATCTTACTATTAATCAAGATGTTAGGTTAGAAATTTTTATAATTATAATTATAGGTATTAATAAAGCAATTTCTACATCAAAAATTAAAAAAATTACTGCAATTAAAAAGAATTGTAAACTAAAAGGTAATCGAGCAGAATTTTTTGGATCAAATCCACATTCAAAAGGAGAATTTTTTTCTCGGTCTATAAAAGTTTTTTTTGATAAAATATTAGCTAAAAATATTACTACTATAGAAATTATTATAATAATACTTCTTATAAGAAAAATAATAAAAATTATTTATACTAAAAATAGTTAGACCATTTGATTGGAAGTCAAATATACTTTTTATACTATATAAATTAATTAACTACCTCATCAGTAAATTGAAATATATAAAAATAATCATACTACATCAACAAAATGTCAGTATCATGCTGCAGCTTCAAACCCAAAATGATGGATTGAAGAAAAATGATTAAAATAATGACGAATTAAACATACAAGTAAAAAAGTAGTTCCAATAATTACATGTAAACCATGGAATCCTGTTGCAACAAAAAAAGTTGATCCATAAACTGAATCGGCAATTGTAAAAGGAGATTCAATATATTCAAATGCTTGTAGAATTGTAAAATAAATTCCTAATAATACTGTAAATAATAATCCTTGCAAGGATTGATTATAATTATTTTCTATTAAACTATGATGAGCCCATGTAACTGTAATTCCTGAAGTTAATAAAATTAATGTATTTAGTAATGGAATTTGAAGAGGATTAAAAGTTTCAATTCCAGCAGGAGGTCATATATTTCCAAGTTCAACTGCTGGTGATAAACTTCTATGGAAAAATCCTCAAAAAAAAGATAGAAAAAAGAATACTTCTGAAGTAATAAATAAAATTATCCCTCATCGTAATCCTATTGTAACAACATAAGTATGAAGACCTTGAAAAGTTCCTTCTCGAGTAATATCTCGTCATCATTGAATTATTGTTAAAATAGTTACTAATAAACCAATTATTAGGAGATTTATATTATATTGATGAAATCATTTTACTAATCCTCTTACTGTTATTATTGCCCCTAATGCTCCTGTTAAAGGCCATGGACTATAATCTACTAAATGATAAGGATGATTTGAATGTGTTGACATTAATTGATTAAATTACTTCTCTTGAATAAAGTGTTCTTAAAATTGCGAATACATATGATTGAATAATTGAAACTGCAAATTCTAAAGTTAATAATAAAATTTGTACAATAATTAATAATGATATTAATGAAGAATTTATTATAGGACCAGTGTTTCCTAATAAAGTTAATAATAAATGTCCGGCAATTATATTTGCTGCTAATCGAACTGCTAAAGTACCTGGTCGAATAATATTACTAATTGATTCAATACATACTATAAAAGGTATTAAAATTGGGGGAGTTCCTTGAGGAACTAAATGAGCAAATATATGTTGAGTATTATTAATTCATCCAAATAATATAAAACCTAATCATAAAGGCAAAGCTAAAGATAGTGTTATTGATATATGACTTGAACTTGTATAAATATAAGGAAATAATCCTATGAAATTATTAAATAAAATAAATGAAAATAAAGAAATAAAAATAAATGTTCTTCCTTTTTGATTATATGGTCCTAATAATGTTTTAAATTCTTTATGTAAAGTTAATAAAATATTAATTCAAATAATACTGAATCGTGAGGGAATAAATCAATAAGTTATTGGAATTAATAATAAACCTATAATTGTACTTAGTCAGTTTAATGATAAATTTAAAATATTTGTTGATGGATCAAAGGATGAAAATAAATTTGTTATCATTTTCAGTTTAAAAATTTTTTAGTAAAGTTATTATTTAAATTTCCTTTAATATTTTTAATTAAAAATATATAGTAATTTAAAAAATTAAATAAAAAAAAAATAAATGTAAATATTAAATATAAAAATAATCAATTTATTGGGGCTATTTGTGGAATTAAAGAATATTAATTATTTAATAATTTTAGTTTGACATTCTAATGTTATATTTTTAACTAATTCTTTTATCTTAAAATAGTTTTATTTTATAAAATTTTAATATATTTAGTTAAAGTTTAATTTAAAATATATTAATTTATTATAGAATTAGTATATATTAGCCCTTTTCATCAGAAGTAGTTGCTAATTTACTATGAGATGGTTTAAGAGACCAATACTTGCTTTCAGTCATCTAATGAGTTTTCACTTATTTTAGTGATTCATTTCACAAACGTGTTAGTTGGAACACTTTCAATAACAATAGGTATAAATCTATGATTAGCTCCACAAATTTCTGAACATTGTCCGTAAAATAGCCCTGATCGGTTTATAAAAAAATTAGATTGATTTAATCGTCCCGGAGTAGCATCAATTTTTACTCCTAAAGCAGGAATAGTTCATGAATGAATAACATCTGTTGCTGTTACTAAAACTCGAATTTGGGTATTGAAAGGTAATACAATTCGATTATCTACATCTAATAATCGAAATCCATTAATTTCTAACTCATTTGTTGGAATTATATATGAATCAAATTCAAGTTTTTTAAAATCAGAATATTCATAACTTCAGTATCATTGATGGCCTAAAGATTTTAATGTAATTGAAGGGTTTCTAACTTCATCTAATAAATATAATAATCGTAAAGAAGGTAAAGCAATAAAAACTAAAGTAATAGCCGGTAAAACTGTTCAAATTACTTCAATTGTTTGACCTTCTAGTAGGTAACGATTAATATATTTATTAAAAAATAAAGCTACTATTAAATATCCAACTAGTATAGTAATTATTGTTAAAATTATTATAGTATGATCATGAAAAAATGTAAGTTGTTCTATAAGAGGGGAAGCACTATCTTGTAAACTTAGGTTAGACCATGTTGCCATTTTCTAATAAAAGTGAAGAACTTTATATATGAAGCTTAAATTCATTGCACTAATCTGCCACATTAGAAATTAGATAGTATCGGTAGTTCAGAATATCTATGTTCAGCTGGAGGATAATTTTGGAATCATTCAATAGAAGTTGATATTTGATTTGAGAAAATTACTAAACGTTGAGAGGCAAAACTTTCTCAAATAATATAAATTAATAAAAGTACTCCAATAAAAGAAATCGTAGAGCCAATTGAAGAAACAATATTTCATGATGTATATGCATCAGGATAGTCTGAGTATCGTCGTGGTATTCCATTTAATCCTAAGAAATGTTGAGGGAAAAATGTTAAATTTACTCCAATAAATATAATAATAAATTGAATTTTTAATAAGTTATCATTTATTCTTAATCCTGTAAATAAAGGGAATCATTGAATAAACCCTGCTATAATGGCAAATACAGCCCCTATAGATAATACATAATGAAAATGAGCAACAACATAATATGTATCATGAAGAATAATATCAATAGATGAGTTAGCTAATACTACTCCTGTTAGACCCCCTACTGTGAATAAAAATACAAATCCTAAAGCTCATAGTAATGCAGGACTATAAGATATTTGGGCTCCATGAAGTGTTGCTAATCAAGAAAAAATTTTAATTCCAGTTGGAACAGCAATAATTATTGTAGCTGAAGTAAAATAAGCTCGAGTATCAACATCTATTCCAACTGTAAATATATGATGAGCTCAGACTACAAATCCTAATAATCCAATAGCTAATATAGCATAAATTATTCCCAATGAACCAAAGGTTTCCTTTTTTCCTCTTTCTTGGCTAATAATATGAGAAATTATTCCAAATCCTGGCAAAATTAAAATATAAACTTCAGGATGTCCGAAAAATCAGAATAAATGTTGATATAAAATTGGGTCTCCTCCACCCGCAGGGTCAAAAAATGAAGTATTTAAATTTCGATCTGTTAATAGTATTGTAATAGCTCCAGCTAATACTGGTAATGATAAAAGTAGTAATAAAGCAGTAATTCCTACTGATCATACAAATAAAGGTATTCGATCAAAAGTTATACCAATTGATCGTATATTGATAATAGTTGTAATAAAATTTACAGCTCCTAAAATTGAGGAAACTCCGGCTAAATGAAGACTAAAAATAGCTAAATCAACTGAAGCTCCTGCATGGGCAATACCAGATGAGAGGGGTGGGTAAATTGTTCATCCGGTACCAGCTCCTCTTTCCACTATTCTTCTCATTAAGAGAAGTGTTAATGAAGGAGGAAGTAATCAGAAACTTATATTATTTATTCGAGGAAAGGCTATATCAGGAGCTCCTAATATTAAAGGAACTAATCAATTTCCAAATCCTCCAATTATAATAGGCATTACTATAAAAAAAATCATAATAAATGCATGAGCAGTTACAATAACATTATAAATTTGATCATCACCAATTAATGCTCCAGGATTCCCTAATTCAGCTCGAATTAGTATACTTAATGAAGTCCCTACTATTCCTGATCATGCTCCGAAAATAAAATATAATGTACCAATATCCTTATGGTTTGTTGAAAATAATCATTGTCGCGGTAAAATGGCTGAGTTATTAGGTAATAAACTGTAAATTTATTTAGGAAATTTTAATTTCTTTTACCATTTAAAGTTTTATAGTTTAAAATCAAACATTAAATTGCAAATTTAAAGATAAAATATAATTTTTAAAACTTATATCTATTCATGAAGTTTAACTTTAGCCTAAGGCTTAAAGCAGTAATCTTTATTTACAGCTTTGAAGGCTATTAGTTTTGGGGTTTAACTTAAATCCTTTTTAATAAAAATTGAAAAGGATTGTACATAAAATTAAACCATTGATTGAAATAAATGATAATATTGTTATAATTATATTTGTTTTTATATTTAAATTTATAAGAATATTATAGTTAAGTTCATTATGAGATAAAATTAAGCTTGTATACGCAATTCGTAAATAAAAAAATAAAGTAATTAAAGTTATTATAATCATAAAAAATAATAAATATATATAATTATTACTTAAATATTGAATTAATATTCATTTTGGCAAAAACCCTAAAAAGGGGGGTAATCCTCCTAAGGAAAGTAAATTTAATAATAAAGTAAATTTAATAATTGGATTTTTATTTATAAAAGAATATATTTGTTTTAAATGAAAAATTTTAAAAAAATTTATTATATAAATTAATGTTAATGAGATGAATGAGTATATAGAGAAATATAAAATTCAAATTATTTCTCTATTTAAAAATGATCTTACTATTCATCCTAAATGATTAATTGAAGAATAAGCTATAATTTTGCGTAGGCTAGTTTGATTTAATCCTCCAATTCTTCCAATTAAAGTTGATATAATAATAATAAAGATAATATAATTGGAATATTTAATTGTATATGATAATAATATTATTGGTGCAATTTTTTGTCATGTTATTAAAACTAGACTATTCATTCAATTTATTCCTTCAATAATTTCAGGAAATCAAAAATGGAAGGGGGCAGCCCCCATCTTTAATAAAAGAGATGAATTAATTATTATTATTATAAATGCATTAATATTTAAAATATCACTAATTAAATTATTTGTTATTATAATTATTAAAATTGAAAATAAGAAAATTGTTGATGCTAATCTTTGTACTAGAAAGTATTTAATTGAAGATTCAGTTGAATAAGAGTTATTTTTAGATTTTAATAATGGAATAAAGGATAATAGATTAATTTCTAAACCTATTCAAGTTCCTAACCATGTATAAGATGAAATTGAGATTATTGTTCCTATAAATAACGTTAATATGAAAATTAATTTATAAGTATTGATTATTAAAAAAAAAAGGATTAAAACCTTTATATTCAGGGTATGAACCTAATAGCTTTATTAGCTTATCTTTTTGATAAGGGTACATTTTAGTATATGATGTATAAAAGTTTTTGATATTTTTGGAAATAGTTTAATTCTATTAAATGTAATCATAATGAAGGTAAAAATTTACATAATTTATTCTATCAAAATAATCCTTTCAGGTCAGGCACTTCATT